CTTATGATCGTCATGAATTGAATTATAATCAAATTGCCTTGGGTCGTTTACCAATGTCAGTAATTGACGATTATACAATTCGAACAATTTTAAATTCACCTAAAAAAAATAAGTAAATGAAATCAAAAAAAGTAAATCCTTTGATTAAAGATAAAGAGTAATTTCCAATTTATTTATAAGGTTCAGTTTTGATCGAAAGGAATGCCGTTTTTTTCGTTTATTTTGTTTAGTCACTAACTACAAATTCTAACTATTGATTGGTTGGTTCGTGCTTCAATTTGGATTGAAAATCTATGAATATATCTGTAATTTTTTCGAAATCTAAATATAGTTTTGAACCACTCTTTAACTTTAAGATAAAGAATGATATTAGTCCAAGAACTGTACCTACATCAATTCACATTTCTTAGGATTTAATTCAATTAAGAACTTTTCAGAAAAAATTTCCCTGGTGGTTCAATAAGGTCATGAAAAAATTTCAATTTATTTATCTCTTTACATATAATGGATTTGCCCGGACCAATACATGATTTTCTTTTAGTCTTTTTGGGATCCGGTCTTATATTAGGAGGCATAGGGGTAGTATTACTTACCAACCCAATTTATTCTGCTTTTTCGTTGGGACTGGTTCTTGTTTGTATATCCTTATTCTATATTCTATCAAACTCTCATTTTGTAGCTGCCGCACAACTCCTTATTTACGTGGGAGCTATAAATGTTTTAATTATATTTGCTGTCATGTTCATGAACGGTTCAGAATATTCCAAAGATTTTCATCTTTGGACCGTTGGGGATGGCGTTACTTTGTTGGTTTGTACAGGTATTTTTGTTTCACTAATGACTACTATTCTGGATACGTCATGGTACGGGATTATTTGGACTACAAGATCAAACCAAATTATAGAGCAAGATTTGATAAGTAACAGTCAACAAATTGGAATTTATTTATCAACAGATTTTTTTCTTCCATTTGAACTCATTTCGATAATTCTTTTAGCTGCTTTGATAGGCGCAATTGCTGTGGCCCGCCAGTAATAAATCTTTCGAACTAGTAACCGAAATCAAAATGAAACTTTGTTCTGTGTTATCACATCCATTTCCGCTCACTTCAATCTTATTTGAAGATTGTTTATGTCTAAAATAGAAATTATTTTATTTGATCTATTGGCAATAGATTCCCTTATTCAGTACTTTTTTTTTATTCTAGTCACTTAAACTCATTAAATTGTTTTTCATCTTGAAATGAATCAAAATTGATAAGGAGTTGGTCAATGATGCTCGAACATGTACTTGTTGTGAGTGCCTATTTATTTTCTATCGGTATTTATGGATTGATCACAAGTCGAAATATGGTTAGAGCCCTTATGTGTCTTGAACTTATACTGAATGCAGTTAATATAAATTTCGTAACATTTTCTGATTTTTTTGATAGTCGCCAATTAAAAGGAAATATTTTTTCAATTTTTGTTATAGCTATTGCAGCCGCTGAAGCAGCTATTGGACCAGCTATTGTTTCCGCAATTTATCGTAACAAAAAATCAACTCGTATCAATCAATCGAATTTGTTGAATAAGTAGTAATGTATTAATCATAGAAGTTCTAATATTTATCAAATCAAATTAACATGGATGATACATAACGTATTGATCGTGTTTACAAAAAATGCAAGAAATCAAAGTATCTTGGACCTCTCGTAGGAGTCGATCTGGAAGCAGATTGATTAGAAAAATTATGGTAAATCATTGATTCATCTGGTGTCTAAATATATGTATAATTCATTTACAAGTTTACTAGATCGAAAATTTATGATGTTCAAAAATTTATATATCCAATGTCACATTCAGTAAAGATTTATGATACATGTATAGGGTGTACTCAATGTGTACGAGCCTGCCCCACAGATGTATTAGAGATGATACCTTGGGACGGATGTAAAGCTAAGCAAATTGCTTCTGCTCCAAGAACAGAAGACTGTGTTGGTTGTAAGAGATGTGAATCCGCCTGTCCAACGGATTACTTGAGTGTTCGAGTTTATTTATGGCATGAAACAACTCGAAGCATGGGCCTAGCTTATTGATCCCTTTCCCAAATCCCACCTGAATATATTTTCTTTTTTTTTACCGACAAAAATCCCCCTGCTCGAAAAAGAAAATATATATTTTCTTTTTCGAGCACGGATTTTTCTGGTCCAAGTGTATCTTGTTTTTACTACGAATTATTTTCCTTGGTTAACAATAGTGGTAGTTTTGCCAATATTCGCGGGTTCCTTAATTTTCTTTCTTCCTCATAGAGGAAATAAGATAATTAGGTGGTACACTATATTTATATGTACCGTAGAACTCCTTCTAATAACTTATGCATTCTATTATCATTTCCAATTGGACGATCCATTAATGCAACTGACGGAGGATTATAAATGGATCAATTTTATTGATTTTTACTGGAGATTGGGAATAGATGGACTTTCTATAGGACCTATTTTGCTGACAGGATTTATCACCACTTTAGCTACTTCAGCGGCTCGGCCGGTTACTCGAGATTCCCGATTATTCCATTTCCTGATGTTAGCAATGTATAGTGGTCAAATAGGATCATTTTCTTCTCGAGACCTTTTACTTTTTTTCATCATGTGGGAGTTAGAATTAATTCCCGTTTATCTACTTCTATCTGTGTGGGGGGGAAAAAAACGTTTATATTCAGCTACAAAGTTTATTTTGTACACTGCAGGAAGTTCCGTTTTTTTATTAATGGGAGTTCTGAGTATCGGTTTATATGGTTCCAATGAACCAACATTCAATTTTGAAATATCAGTTAATCAATCTTATCCAGTAGTACTGGAAATAATATTCTATATTGGATTTCTTATTGCTTTTGCTGTCAAATCACCGATTATACCTTTACATACATGGTTACCAGACACCCATGGAGAGGCACATTACAGTACTTGTATGCTTCTAGCCGGAATATTATTAAAAATGGGAGCATATGGATTGGTTCGGATCAATATGGAATTATTGCCCCGCGCTCATTCTATATTTGCTCCCTGGTTGATGATAGTAGGCACACTTCAAATAATCTATGCAGCTTCAGCATCTCCCGGTCAACGTAATTTAAAAAAAAGAATAGCCTATTCCTCCGTATCTCATATGGGTTTCATAATTATAGGAATTGGCTCTATAAGTGATATGGGCCTCAATGGAGCCATTTTACAAATAATATCTCATGGCTTTATTGGCGCTGCACTTTTTTTCTTGGCAGGAACGAGTTTTGATAGAATACGTCTTGTTTATCTCGACAAAATGGGCGGAATGGCGATCCCAGTTCCAAAAATATTCACGACTTTCAGTATCTTATCGATGGCTTCCCTTGCATTACCGGGGATGAGTGGTTTTGTTGCAGAATTAATAGTATTTTTTGGACTAATTACCAGCCAAAAATTTTTTTTAAAAACAAAAATACTAATTACATTTGTAATGGCAATTGGAATGATATTAACTCCTATTTATTCATTATCTATGTTACGCCAAATGTTCTATGGATACAAGTTTTTTAATGCTCCAAACTCTTATTTTTTTGATTCTGGACCGAGAGAGTTATTTGTTTCGATCTCTATCCTTTTACCTGTAATAGGTATTGGTATTTATCCGGATTTCGTTTTCTCACTATCCGTTGACAAGGTCGAAGATATTATATCTAATTATTTTTATAGATAATTATTAAAAAAATTAATAAAATAAAAAATCAAACATCAATCTTATAGTATAATAAGAATAAGATGTTTAAAAAATTCGTTGTACAATTACAAAAAACAAATATTTTTTCTTCTCTTAAGTTTATTTTTAACTTAAGAGAAGAAAAAATAAAAATGAATTATACTTTTAACCAGATATGTTTGGCCTTTGTAAGAACCTTTTGAATCAAACTAGTGATTCAAAAGGTTCTCGATGGCTTACACGATGTTTTCTTATATATATGCTGTCCCATGTTTATTTGTGTTCATTAGGTCCTTTTTTCAGTTAGATGTTAGGGTAAATGAACCATAACTATGTAGCCCTATTCCTAACAGATTGACCCCAAAATAGCATATCCAAATTATAAGAAATCCCATAGAGGCTACAATTGCAGAATTTACAACCTCAAAATTTTTATTTGTTCGAATATGTAAATAAATCGCGAATACGGTCCAAGTAATAAATGCCCAAGTTTCTTTCGGATCCCAATTCCAATATGAGCCCCATGCCTCATTTGCCCATACTGCTCCCGAAAGAATACCTATGGTTAAAAAGATAAAACCTATACCAATAATACGATAACTCCAATGATCCAATTGTTGAATCAATTGAGACCTATAATAATTCGTAGAAGAAATTAAGGAAGTGTTCCATAAAACATTGTTTCTTTCGTTCATGTATTGGATCTCATCAAAACAAAACGACTCATTATTGCTTTTCTCAAAAAGACTTATGACTTTGCGAGATGTAATGACTATAAGAGCTACTGATAATAATGATCCACATAAAAGAGATGCATAGCCAAATACCATCATACTTACATGCATCATTAACCAATGAGATTGGAGAGCGGGTACTAATAGTACGGATTGATGCATTTCGGTTAAAAAACCAGAAGTAGCAAAGCCTTGGGTAAAAATAACACTTGGCGCGGTTATTGCGCTTAAAGGGTTTATATTTTTTTTTAAATACGGAACCATATGAATAATGGACAAACTCCATGAAAGAAAAATGAATGATTCGTATAAATCACTTAAAGGTAAATGCCTTGAATAAATCCAACGAGTAACTAATAATCCTGTTATACAGACAAAAGTAGTTTTTATGCCTTTTTCTGATGAATCATATAGTCCTACGCTTTCATTAACTAATAAGATTATCAAACGAATTGAAATTATAATTGAAACAACCGAAAAGGATATATGAGTTAATATATGCTCTAAAATGGAAAATATCATAAAAAAATTATAAAAAAAGAGGAGAATCTCCCAATTATAGAAATGGAAATCGGGAATAGAATTCATTATAGGACTTATTCTTTTATAAGATGCCATGCCGCCACTCGGACTCGAACCGAGATGCTCTAGCACTGCTTCCTAAGAGCAGCGTGTCTACCGATTTCACCATAGCGGCTTTTCGAAATCATAATAACCTATTTTTATTCAATTGTCGAGGTTAAAGTACTCACAATATTTTTGAGTTTTATTTTATAAGAAACATTGAAATTCATGAATAAAGAAATTGATGAATCAAAACTCGTTTAAAAAATAGTGATTTGAACCTAGTTACAATAATAATCCTTATTTTTTATTATTTTATTTAACGTAACATTAACAATGGAGTTCTTTTAGTTTATACTCTCCTAAAATGGAACTTTTCTAACTACATAGTTTTTACCGCAATTCAATGTTCTTTTTTTCTTTTTATTCTTTTTTTTTTATGACCAAAATTGATACATTTCTCGTATAAAATATCCATTGATAAAAGCTTCTTGTCGCATTTAGGTGGATATTTTATACGAGGGATATAAGGGATATATAAGGATAAGGATTATATATTGAGAATTATTTTTTAAAATGAGTGTTCAGAAAATTCCAAAACAAGTTTTAAACTTAAAAAATGAGTTTCAACGAATCATTAATTTGGATTAAAGATCTTATATTATGTTTGTTCTTTTCTAATAAATATTTGTTCTTTCCTATTTGAAAATAATTTATATATAGATATACTAATTTATATATAAAAAGATTATTCTATATAAATTAGTATAAATTCTAAACGAAATTCAAAACTAGACTCTTTTTAGAGTCAGAGATAGATCCAGATTATTCCAATGTTTAATTATTTATTTCTTGTTGTACAAAAAAACTTTTTGAATTCCCTGTAGAAAGAGATTTCGCTAATGAAAAAACTTTTAATGCTACCCAATACCCCTTCCTTTTCCAAATATTATTACGAATTCGTTTTTTTGATATGGAAGTACGTTTTTTTGGAACTGCCATTAAAAAATTATGATAGGGTATTCAGTTCTATAGTTGGATGTGAAAGACATCTATTGTTCAAAACCAATTGTTTTTTACTATATAATTCTCTCTTTATTGTCTAAATTCGACTCTTTTCATAAAAAAATATAAATCAAAGCGGTTGTGCCTTTATGTTGTTTATTTTCGTCATGCTATATTTATACATGTAATAAAATACATCAAAAAGTTTAAGAAACCAAACTTTTATTTTTGAATTTAATAAAAAAACGTTAATAATTTTTTTTTATATTAATTGCTTAATTGGTCAAGCTCAAAAAAAGAGTGCACCTAATGAAAATTGTAAAATTAAAATGAGACTAGTAGTTAATCTGTTAAAGTATACATTATTTTTTATATAAAAAAGAAGCCCTTTTATTTTTGTAATTTCTTCACTCAATTAAAAAACTTCATTGGTTAATGATTCTGAATAAACGAACTAAAAAAAAAAAAATAACTCTTTTTTTTTCTGGGGTTAAGTTATGGACTGTGTCTGTCTTTTATGAATTCTATTAAAATAACATATTCTTTTTGGTGTAATTATTTGTTCTTACTCTCTCTAGAGATTAAAATATTGTATTATGTAAATTGTAATAAGTAATAAGAATTGAAATTTTTATTTTTTTTTTGTTTGAAGTATTTGGAAAAGATTTAGAATAATTAAGAATAAAAAATATTTATTTTAGTTTTACATATCTTATCTTAATTTTTTTTATTAACTGACTCCTTTCAAAAAAAATAAGAGCTGATGAATCAGAAACAGTTAACTAAGAATAAAAGATTTTTATTTATTTTTATGGAATATACATACCAATATTCATGGATCATACCTTTCATTCCAGTTATAATTCCTATGTTAATAGGGGTGGGACTTCTCCTTTTTCCGAAGGCAACAAAAAATCTTCGCCGCATGTGGGCTTTTCCTAGTGTTTTATTGTTAAGTATAGTTATGATTTTTTCAGTCAATCTGTCTATTCAGCAAATAAATAACAGTTATATCTATCAATATGTATGGTCTTGGACCATCAATAATGACTTTTCTTTAGAGTTCAGCTACTTGATCGATCCACTTACTTCTATTATGTTAATCTTAATTACTACTGTTGGAATTATGGTTCTTATTTATAGTGACAATTATATGTCTCATGATCAAGGATATTTGAGATTTTTTGCTTATATGAGTTTTTTCAATACTTCAATGCTGGGATTAGTGACTAGTTCTAATTTGATACAAATTTATATTTTTTGGGAATTAGTTGGAGTGTGTTCTTATCTATTAATAGGTTTTTGGTTCACACGACCGATTGCCGCGAATGCTTGTCAAAAAGCGTTTGTAACTAATCGTGTCGGGGATTTTGGTTTATTATTAGGAATTTTAGGTCTTTATTGGATAACGGGCAGTTTCGAATTTCGGGATTTGTTTGAAATATTCAATAGTTTGATTTATAATAATGAAGTTCATTTTTTATTTGTTACTTTGTGTGCCTTCTTATTATTTTCTGGTGCAATTGCTAAATCCGCTCAATTCCCCCTTCACGTATGGTTACCTGACGCTATGGAAGGACCTACTCCTATTTCAGCTCTTATACATGCTGCTACTATGGTAGCAGCAGGAATTTTTCTTGTCGCTCGGCTTCTTCCTCTTTTTATGGTTATACCTTACATAATGAATATAATAGCCTTAATAGGTATAATAACATTACTATTAGGAGCTACTTTAGCTCTTGCTCAAAAAGATATTAAGAGAAGTTTAGCCTATTCTACAATGTCTCAATTGGGTTATATGATGTTAGCTTTAGGTATTGGGTCTTATCGAGCTGCTTTATTTCATTTGATTACTCATGCTTATTCAAAAGCATTGTTGTTTTTAGGGTCCGGATCAATCATTCATTCAATGGAAGCTATTGTTGGATATTCTCCAGATAAAAGTCAAAATATGGTTCTTATGGGTGGTTTAATAAAACATGTGCCAATTACAAAAACTGCTTTTTTATTAGGTATACTTTCCCTTTGTGGTATTCCACCCCTTGCCTGTTTTTGGTCCAAAGATGAAATTCTTAATGATAGTTGGTTGTATTCACCGATTTTTGCAATAATAGCTTTTTCCACAGCAGGATTAACTGCATTTTATATGTTTCGGATCTATTTACTTACGTTTGAGGGCTCTTTAAATGTTAATTTTCAAAATTACAGCGGCAAAACAAATAACTCGTTTTATTCAATATCTTTATGGGGAAAAGATAAAGAAGGGAAAAAAATAATTAAAAAAGATTTTCGGTTATTATCTTTATTAACAATGAATAATAATGAAAGGATTTCTTTTTTGGGGAAGAAGACATATCCAATTGATATTAATATAAGAAAGATGACGCGACCCTTTATTACTATTGCTCATTTTGGCATTAAGAACACTTTTTCGTATCCCCATGAATCGGATAGTACTATGCTCTTTCCTATGCTTGTATTAGGTATATTTACTTTGTTCGTTGGAGCCATAGGAATTCCTTTGAATCAACAAGGAATGGATTTTGATATATTATCAAAATTGTTAACTCCAGCTATAATATATCAAAATTCAAATAATTCTGTGGATTGGTATGAATTTGTGACAAATGCAAGTTTTTCATTGAGTATAGCTTATATCGGAATATTTATAGCGTCTTTTTTATATAAGCCTGTTTATTCATCTTTACAAAATTTGAACTTCCGAAATTCATTTCTTAAAAGTGTTCCCAATCGAATTCTTTGGGAAAAAATAATAAATGTGATATATGATTGGTCATATAATCGTGGTTACATAGATGTTTTTTATGCAATATCCTTCAATAACGGTATAAGAGGATTAGCTCAACTAACTCATTTTTTTGATAAACGAGTAATTGAAGGAATTACGAATGGAGTCGGTATTACAAGTTTTTTTGTCGGAGAGGTTATCAAATATATAGGTGGTGGCCGAATTTCTTCTTATCTCTTATTGTATTTATTTTATGTATTCATTTTTTTATTCATTTTCATTTTTTAAATTATAAAATTTAAAAGTAAGTTAATTTATATTAAAAATAAGTTATATTATAAGAAAAAATTTTTACATTTTTATTTATTTAAATTTAATTTTTATTTATTTAATTTAATATTTTTTACAGCATTTTCAAATCGATCATTTTTTATATAGCGAAATGGTCGCTTCCATTGTTTATAGTCGAAAAGAATATTAACAAGAGGTTTTTCAAACCAGAATATCTCTTTATCCTTTTTATCTTGAAATATTTCTAACTTCGAATTTTCTTGATTCCCATCTAGATAAGAAGTTTCATAAATTGGTCTATTTTTATAGCGTGTCTCTTTAAAGTGGAATTCATCCTTTGTTTTTCCCTTTCCATTCATTCGGATCTTTTCTGTTTCATCCATTTTGTCCGGATCCTCCTTTTCTTCCGAAAAAAGAGAAGGAGAAGGATCTTCTTCAGTGGATTCCTCTTGTTCCTGTTTAGTCCCCTTTGTTTCGGAAGTTGTTTCTATTTCTACATCTGTTTCTTCCTCGCTTTCCCCCCTTTCTTCCGCTTCTGAGGTTTCTTTCAGTTTCTTAGTAATAATGGGTGACGGTACTCTGCCTAAATAGTAGACACAGGTAATAAATAAGAGAATACTAAAGATTCGAGCCATATTAGATCTAATAAGTACATTAAATCTAATAGAATCATTTTGCTGTATCCAGACTAATACCAATCCAACCCATTTCATGAATAAAATGTGACCAATTAACCAACCAACAAAACTACTTGTTACAAATAATATCTTGTTGTTGCATCGAAACATATAAATGTTGACTAATCTGACTAACATTGAACTTGGTAAAATGAAATGGTTGAATAATTGAAAAATTAGATTATTCAGGAATACGCATTGAATGCTAAGATTACGCATTGAGTTTCTGGTAGTAGATCCATAATCAAAAAAGTGTTTGTGATTGTT